TTCCTTACTTCGACAGGGTACAAATATCTAAATTTTTTATTTTTAGATACTTTTTCAGACCTATTGTCGATACTAAGTAACAGTCACAAATTTGTATCCATTTTTCATGATATTATGTATGGATCAGATATATCATGGCGAATTCTTCAGAAAAAAGGGTGTCTTCCACAATGGAATCTGATAAGCGAGATTTCGAGAAAGTGTTTACATAATTTTCTTATGTTCGAAGAAATGATTCATCGAAATAATGAGTCCCCGTTGATATCGACACATCTGAGATTGCCAAATGTTCATGAGTTCCTCTATTCAATCCTTTTCCTTCTTCTTGTTGTTGGATATCTCGTTCGTACACATCTTCTCTTTGTTTCCCGCGCCTCTAGTAAGTTACAGACAGAGTTCGAAAAGGTCAAATCTTTGATGATTCAACCATACATGATTGAGTTGCGAAAACTTCTGGATAGGTATCCTACATCTGAACTGAATTCTTTCTGGTTAAAGAATCTCTTTCTAGTTGCTCTGGAACAATTAGGAGATTCTCTAGAAGAAATACGGGGTTCTGTTTCTGGCGGCAACATGCTATTGGGTGGTGATCCCGCTTATGGGGTCAAATCAATCCGTTCTAAGAAGAAATATTTGAATATCAATCTCATCGATCTCGTAAGTATCATACCAAATCCCATCAATCGAATCACTTTTTCGAGAAATACTAGACATCTAAGTCATACAAGTAAAGAGATCTATTCATTGATAAGAAAAAGAAAAAACGTGAACAGTGATTGGATTGATGATAAAATAGAATCCTGGGTCGCGACCAGTGATTCGATTGATGATGAAGAAAGAGAATTTTTGGTTCAATTCTCCACCTTAACGACAGAAAAAGGGATTGATCAAATTCTATTGAGTCTGACTCATAGTGATTATTTATCTAGTGATCATTTATCAAAGAACGACTCTGGTTATCAAATGATTGAACACCCAGGATCAATTTACTTACGATATTTAGTTGACATTCATAAAAAGTGTCTGATGAATTATGAGTTCAATACATCCTGTTTAGCAGAAAGACGGATATTCCTTGCTCATTATCAGACAATCACTTATTCACAAACCTCGTGGGGGGCTAATAGTTTTCATTTCCCGTCTCATGAAAAACCCTTTTCGCTCCGCTTAGCCCTATCCCCCTCTAGGGGTATTTTAGTGATAGGTTCTATAGGAACTGGACGCTCCTATTTGGTCAAATACCTAGCGATAAACTCCTATGTTCCTTTGGTATTTCTGAACAAGTTCCTGGATAACAAGCCTAAAGGTTTTCTTATTGATGATATCGATATTGATGATAGTGACAATATTGATGATAGTGACGAGATTGATGCTAGTGACGATATTGATCGTGACCTTGATACGGAGCTGGAGCTGCTAACTATGATGAATGCGCTAACTATGGATATGATGCCGGAAATAGACCGATTTTCTATCACCCTTCAATTCGAATTAGCAAAAGCAATGTCTCCTTGCATAATATGGATTCCAAACATTCATGATCTGGATGTGAATGAGTCGAATTACTTATCCCTCGGTCTATTAGTGAACTATCTATCCAGGGATTGTGAAAGATGTTTCACTAGAAATATTCTTGTTATTGCTTCGACTCATATTCCCCAAAAAGTGGATCCCGCTCTAATAGTTCCGAATAAATTAAACACATGCATTAAGATACGAAGGCTTCTTATTCCACAACAACGAAAGCACTTTTTCAATCTTTCATATACTAGGGGATTTCACTTGGAAAATAAAATGTTCCATACTAATGAATTCGGGTACATAACCATGGGTTCCAATGTACGAGATCTTGTAGCACTTACCAACGAGGCCTTATCTATTAGTATTACACAGAAGAAATCAATTATAGACACTAATACAATTAGATCCGCTCTTCATAGACAAACTTGGGATTTGCGATCCCAGGTAAGATCGGTTCAGGATCATGGGATCCTTTTCTATCAGATAGGAAGGGCTGTTGCACAAAATGTACTTCTAAGTAATTGCCCCATAGATCCTATATCTATCTATATGAAGAAGAAATCATGTAACGAAGGGGATTCTTATTTGTACAAATGGTACTTCGAACTTGGAACGAGCATGAAGCAATTAATGATACTTCTTTATCTTTTGAGTTGTTCTGCCGGATCGATCGCCCAAGACCTTTGGTCTCTACCCGGACCCGATGAAAAAAATGGGATCACTTCTTATGGACTCGTTGAGAATGATTCTGATCTAGTTCATGGCCTATTAGAAGTAGAAGGCGCTCTGGGGGGATCCTCACGGACAGAAAAAGATTGCAGTCAGTTTGATAATGATCGAGTTACATTGCTTCTTCGGCCCGAACCAAGGAATCCTTTAGATATGATGAAAAATGGATCTTGTTCTATCGTTGATCAGAGATTTCTCTATGAAAAATACGAATCGGAGTTTGAAGAAGGGGAAGTAGAAGGAGCCCTCG